ATAAAAATCGTTACTTTGGACGATGCATATGTAGAAAGCCTTTTTTTCGAGTATTTACTAGACGATTTGATCTCTTTTTCCTTCTTTCTATAGTGAAGATAGTCGCACGTAATGACAGATCACGGCCATATTATTAAAAGCTTGTGGTAAAAATGGATTTCGTTCTAGTGCCCGGAAATAATATTCCAAAGCTTTTGTATGCTCTCCGTTGCTTGTGTGTATAAGACCTATGTTATAGAGTATATAACTTCTATCATAGGGATCAATTTCTGGTCGCGTAGCTTCATAATAATTCTGTAAAGCTTCTGCATAATTTCCTTCGGATTGAGCCGACATCCGTTACGGTCGTTCATTCTTGTAAAAGAATCTCCGTTACAGAACCGTACGTGAGATTTTCATCTCATACGGCTCCTCCCTTCTGTGCATAGTACTAAAGGTAATAATTCATGTAATCAAAATTTAACTATTCTCATTATGAACTGACAGGAGCTGGTATTTTTACAAGAAATTTCTAACCAGCCTTCCCACAAGAGGTTTTTTCTTACCACCAATCGTATTAGTGATAGATAGAAATGGTAACTCCAACAATTTCTTTGTACTCAACGCTTACGATTTCCAGGAATTAGTCACTTCAACGGTCTTTGATGGTTATACGGGTACCCAAAGCACGAATGAGATGGATCTTAGTTTTCCCAACCATTCTTGTTAGTCCCGATACCGATAAGGAAAAGGGTTATTTATAACAAAGTTTTCGTGTTGTTGATTCCTAGGTGTAGTGCTTTTTCCACAATGCCACCTATGGATACTAATTAAGTAGGATTGACCTCCAATAAAGAACCTATAGATGTAACCTTTCGCTCAATACTAAAATCGATAATTGAAGCATCTAAGGCTGCATCAATCGAGGATACACGACAGAAGGAATTGCTCTATCTCTAAACTTCACCTTCACCAAGCGTAGGTTTCTTTCACTAATTTGTTTTTTTATATTCCTAACTACGTTCTTTTTCTCGTAAAACTGAGGGGTAAAAAAACAAGAAAAGAATCAAATCGCACCATCTCCGTAATAGGTAAATGCCTTTTTTTCTCCTGAAGTTGTCGGAATTATTCGTAATAAGGTATTGGCTACAATTGAGGAGGTCTTATCAATAAAATTTCCATTTATTCGAGATCTAGGCATAATTATCAATTCATTCTATAATTATTTTCATTCCCCTTCGGGGAAAACGATCCCACAAAAAAAGGAATTGTACAGTACAAAATAACATAAAAACAGACTAATTGGAAAAACGTGGAGCACAAATTGTCCTCCCTTTTGACAAAGATGAAATGAAATAGTTGAATCAGATTATATTTCATTCCAATTTAGTAGTATACTATTACTATTTCATCTAAGTTTAATAACCAAGTTTCCTATGTATTGATTTTGATAACTCGATAAGTTTTTATTTGGTTATAAAAAGAAAAAAGAATTGAATAATCATTCCATGATAAAAAAATAAGGTAACCATCCTTTATTTTAATTATTTTAATTTTATTTTGTTTGCATAACGTATATGTGCCACGCCATACAGTTGAAATCAAAAAATGAATCGGACAATTTATGAATTTTGAATAGATCATGGGGTAGCTAATGAAAGAAGTTGCTGTTGATAAATATGAAATTGAAAAAAAACTTTTCTTCCTATGGAACCACCAGGCGGTCATACCTGTACTACAATTAAGATGAATGGCTCGCTACTTAATTCGGTTTTTGGTCAAGAATAAGATTCCGTAGGAGGGATGGCTGAGTGGTTCAAGGCGTAGCATTGGAACTGCTATGTGAACTTTTGTTTACCGAGGGTTCGAATCCCTCTCTCTCCTTTTCTTTTCATTTATCAACGTTACGTATCAAATCAAATAATAATTGATATCATTATTCTAACAGTCCTTATTTGATAGAGATTCTCTATCCCTAATTAGAGCCTGTGATACGTAAAATACAAATAGAGATATTGTATTGATATTGAAAAGAAGAAAAAGAATCCTATTTATTGTCGATCCATTTTTGATATGTGAATGAGACAAGGTACTCTATTTACTTCAGAGAAGGGGGTAAAAATTGTATGAACCTTGCTTTTTTTATTTTCGTTAGAATCAAGTTTGACGGGAATAATATTCTACGACCAACAACTCATTTATTTTCAAACCGATCGATTTATTATCTATGATTTGATTTACAAATCCTTTATATTGTAAGGAATCAATAGTCAAATGGTTTGGCAATTCCCCGCGGGGGGATGAAACAAGATAATTTTGAATCAGAGCTTTCGATCTTTCTTTATCCTTCGTAGTAATAATATCTCGGGGTTTGCAACGATAACTTGGTATATCTACTATACGACCATTAACTAAAATATGTCTATGGTTAACTAATTGTCTGGCTCCAGGAATGGTCGAAGCCATACCTAATCGAAAAAGGATGTTATCCAAACGCATCTCGAGTAGTTGTAGTAAAACCTGACCTGTTGACCCTTTGGCTTTTCCAGCAATATGCACATATTTAAGTAATTGTCGCTCTGCCAGACCATAATGAAAACGCAATTTCTGTTTCTCTTCTAAACGAATACGATATTGTGATCTTTTTCCCGAGCGCAATTGGGTTTGAAGATAACTTCCGGATCTGGGGCTTTTACTAGTTAGTCCCGGTAAAGACCCCAGACGGCGTATTTTTTTGAAACGAGGTCCTCGGTAACGAGACATATAAATAAAGGCTCCCTTTTTGATTCACTTTCATTTGAAAAAAAAAAATTATAATTAGAATATTAATAATTATAATATTATATAAATATATAAAATATATAAATCTAAAATTAAAATATAAAAAAATATTATAAAATATATAAAATAAATTCAGACTGAACTAAAGGATCAGCAAAGCAAAACACAATCTACTGAAGTATTACAAAGCAGAATGAAATAAATTTTATCAATATTTTTATTTTTTGTATATATAATATAGTGAAGTTCAAGCGAAGGCTACCTTTTCAAATTTCTTCTGTAAAGATATAGTTAACTTTTTTTATTCATAGCTATAGCTGCAAGTTACCATGACATAATAACTCGACATTTAGAGAAAGCGAGAGTAGATATTTTCAATCATGCAAAGAAAAAGAGCCGGCTATCGGAATCGAACCGATGACCATCGCATTACAAATGCGATGCTCTAACCTCTGAGCTAAGCGGGCGGATATAAGATCAATAGTGTATAGGAAACTCTCGGATCTTAGCTATTACCTGGTGATTCTTCTTTTTTTTTTCATTTATTGATTATTTAAATTTCTTCTCTATTTCTATTCTTATTTATTCTATTTATAGTTATTAGTTATAGATTTTAGATTCTATATTCTAAAATAGAAAATAAAAATCTTTAGATTCTTTATATCTAGATATTATATCTAGATATATAAATAGAAATTCAATTCCATATTCATATTATCCTATTAATCAAATTATCATATTAGAATTTCTAATTAAAAATTTTTAAAATAAAATAATTCTAAATATTAAATAATAGAAAATCTAAAAAAATCGAATTTCGAATGAAATTCTTACTATTTTGAATATGATATGATTAATATGAAGATGAATATGAAATAAAGATGGATATGAAATCAATACAATAAATAATAAATACAATCTTAAATTAAATCTTCACTTCAATAATATTAATATGATTATTTTATGATAATTAAAATCATATTATAAATAATTCATTTATTCTCATTCTAATGGTGTAACTAAAAAACTATACTATAAATCTAAATCTAAATTTCACATAAAGAAACTATCTATATCCTAATAGATAAATAGTGAAAAACTAAATAGAATCATATTCTATTGATTTCTATTCGAATAATGTAAATCCATGACTAAAACTGATAGAAACTTGTATTCTATCATTATACACAAGAGGACGAATTGTTAAAAAAAAAAAATAAATAAATATCGAGCGTTCTACTATTTTTAATTCCGCTATAAAAAAGAAGGGGAAGTCAAGGCATAGAAAGGCATAGATATATGTGGGATATATTTATCTATATTGAATTGCGGATACATCAATGATAGAATAATTTCGGATTGAAACAAATAGGGTTCATCCAATAGAGATGAAATGATAGAATGGAAGACGGCCAAAAAAATAAAATAGCAGCATACACTTTTTCGATACAAGAATCCTTACCTAATGAATTCAACAGTTCCAAGATCAATGAAAGAGGTGTATGGAATTACAATTAGATCCTTGTATCATATCAAATATCAAAGCAAAGGGGGATATGGCGAAATTGGTAGACGCTACGGACTTGATTGGATTGAGCCTTGGTATGGAAACCTTGCTAAGTGGTAACTTCCAAATTCAGAGAAACCCTGGAACTAAAAATGGGCAATCCTGAGCCAAATCTTTATAAAAAATGTAAAATTTGAATAAAAAGGGATAGGTGCAGAGACTCAATGGAAGCTGTTCTAACGAATGAAATTGACTACGTTACGTTAGTAGCAAAAATCCTTCTATCAAATGATAGAAATGACAGTAAAGGATAAGCTTATATACCTAATACATACTGACATAGGAAAGATTAATCACAACCCTCTATTTCGATATTTAGATTCATTCTATATTAATTAGAATGATAGAGATCAAATAATCATTCTAAAGATCAAAAAATCTATGAAAAAAGGAAGAGTTATTCTGAATCCATTCCCATTTTCCAATTGAAGTTTAAATTGAAATAGAATTCGAATATTCATTGATCAAATGATTAATTCCAGAGTTTCATAGATCTTTTGAAAATTAATCGGACGAGAATAAAGAGAGAGTCCCATTTTACATGTCAATACCGACAACAATGAAATTTATAGTAAGAGGAAAATCCGTCGACTTTAAAAATCGTGAGGGTTCAAGTCCCTCTATCCCCAAGAAAAGCCCATTTTACCTCCTCTTATTTCTTTATCTTCTTTTTTTTTTTCATCAATGGTTCAGTTCAACCAAAATTCAATATCTTTCTCATTTCATTCACTCTGTTCTTTCACAAACGGATCCGAATAGAAATCCTCGTTTCTTCTTCCAATCCAATTTCATTTGTATAGATTCAAGGAATCCCCGTTATTGAGTCATTCACAGTCCATATCATTATCCTTACATTTACAATACAAAGAAAGTCTTCTTTTTGTTTTGAAGATCTAAGAAATTGAGGAGCTAGGTACAATTTGTTAAGACTTTTTTAGTTCTTTTCATTGACATAGATACAAGTACTCCGCTAGGATGATGCACAGGAAATGGTCGGGATAGCTCAGTTGGTAGAGCAGAGGACTGAAAATCCTCGTGTCACCAGTTCAAATCTGGTTCCTGACACGTGAATAATGTATCGGATAAATATTAATACCTCATACAAATGAAATTCATTGATACGGATCGGGATACATATTCTTTACTTTCCTTTTCATTTTTATTTTTTTCCTCTCTGTTCATACTTTGATCTTATTGAAATTTTAAATAGGATGTTAAATTTTCGTATATATCTCAAATTTCATAAAAAAATTAGATAAAAAGATTCAGATTGAAAGGATAAGAATAGAAAGGATGTTTTTCAGACACAGTACAAATCAACCCCAATTCCTTTCATTTTTCATTTCTGCATTTCGTCTCTTCCGTCTTTTTTTTTTTTTCATATTTTTTTTTTTCTCACTCTTGCTCAATTTCCGGCGCCCCCCCCTAAGTGATGTGCGCGATACAAAGTTCATGGTACAGAACTCTTTTAAGTCATCCTAGTTTTTCTGCTCATACAAAATGTATATGATATCTTTCCAATTGGGGAATATCAATGAGAACCTCTTTTTTTAGCCACCCTCATATGAATTAAAGTCCAGTTACTCTGTTTCATCTAGAAGGGAATGTAAAAATGTTCTTTGATTGAAATGAAATCTGGAGTCGTGTCGTATAAGTATTTATCATTCAAAGAGCATCTTGTATTTCATAGAAATTGGGAGTGGAGCAATATAGTCTTTACGTAAGGACCAGCCTATCCAATTTTCAGGCATCAAGATACGTTTAAGGCGAGGATGATTCTCATAAGAAATTCCCAACATATCATAAGATTCCCGTTCCTGAAAATCCGTACTTCTCCAAATCCAGAAAACGGACGGGGTTCGAGAATTACTCCTGGGGGCAAATACTTTTATGCATACCTCCTCTGGTTTATCTATACCATAACGTATTTTCGTAAGGTGATACACACTAGCTAAAAATCCGTCTGGTGCTACATCATAGGCACACGAGCATAAATAATTGTAACCATATACCATATACATATAAAATGACAGCAATTGAGTCCCAATCTTTGGTTTTTTTTTGTAAAGTCTCTATTCTTCGGCAATCAAAGCCTAAAGATCTATGAACTAGCTCATGCTTGACTAGTCAATCATATAAACGAATTTGCATCTCCTTCATCTCTACCACATTTTTCTTTGTATCAATACTTCACATTGACAATGAAATTGTTAAAGACTGACCCGCTCTTTCTTATTCTGCACAAAGGAACCCTGCCTGATTAACTAATTCGTAAGAAGATACTGACCCTTTGGACTTTAAATCTTTTTCAAATTAAAATCTAAAAGGTATCTCTGAAGTAGATGGTAATTGATAGAGTAATCCTTGATTATAATTTCCAGTATTTAGTACTGTGTCGAAGGTAAACCTTGTGATTAGTAGTAAAACATCGATTCTCCTGTTGATACACAGTTCTATCTTCAACTTCAAAGATTTTTTGAGATATCTTCTTACGAAGTTTCGTTATAACATCTATAAAAGAATCTTCTTTATAGTAAAGAAAAAATTATAAAGAAATTCAAGAAAATTTAAAATAATAATCATTAAGAATTCAATATCAATAGAATATTGATAATATTATTACTATATTTTTATTAGTATAACTATAATAGTATAGTTATATTTAATTTTTAATTTTATGGAATCATGAACGTTCGGCATAATATAGGATCCCTCTAATAATCTTCTCCTAATAGTCTAATAGAAAGAATCACACATTATCGAGCAATTCGACAGACCAAATTCCCAAACCCGCTCAACTCTTAGAATATAGAAGGAGGAGCCTTGATGGATGTAGGGCTAATTAATTAGCCCTACATTATCTTTGAAACAAATTTAAAATTGAAAGAATCTAAGAATCTATTAGGTTTGTTGTTCAGCCAAAAACTGATTATCCACAAATACTCAAGATCAAGAAAAGAATAGGTCCTAGATCCATGCGACTTAGGATTGGATTTGCTTGGGTCAGGTTGAAGTCTTTAGACAGTATTCTTTCATGATTTTAATTTCATAAATTGACTGGGTTTGGGTATACCAAACCCCAAAAAAGTGTATAAATAACTCTTTGATCATGGGCAATAAAAGAGGAAAAAGTAATTCATTCATGAAAATGGATAAAGAAATATGGTTATTTG